GGGGAGGCTCTATCAGACAACAATTAGCCAATCTAGATTTACGAATTATTATAGATTCTTCATTGGTAGAATGGAAAGAATTGGAGGAAGAGGAACCCACAGGGAATGAATGGGAAGATCGGAAAGTTGGAAGAAGAAAAGATTTTTTGCTTAGACGCATGGAATTGGCTAAGCATTTTATTCGAACAAATATAGAACCAAAATGGATGGTTTTGTGTCTATTACCAGTTCTTCCTCCTGAGTTGAGACCAATCTATCATATAGATGAGGATAAACTAGTGACCTCGGATATTAATGAAATCTATAGAAGAATTATCTATCGGAATAATACTCTTACAGATCTATTAACAACAAGTATAGCTACGCCAGAAGAATTAATAATATCTCAGGAAAAATTGCTACAAGAAGCCGTGGATGCACTTCTTGATAATGGAATTTGTGGACAACCAATGAGGGATGATCATAATAGAGTTTACAAGTCGCTTTCAGATGTAATTGAAGGCAAAGAAGGAAGAGTTCGCGAGACTCTGCTTGGTAAACGGGTCGATTATTCAGGACGGTCAGTCATTGTCGTCGGCCCTTCACTTTCATTACATCGATGTGGATTGCCTCGGGAAATAGCAATAGAACTTTTCCAGGCATTTGTAATTCGCGACCTAATTAGAAAAAATATTGCTTCGAACATCGGAGTTGCTAAGAGTCAAATTCGGAAAAAAAAACCGATTGTATGGGAAATACTTCAGGAAATTCTGGATGACCATCCTGTATTGTTGAATAGAGCGCCTACTCTGCATAGATTAGGCATACAGGCATTCCTCCCTATTTTAGTGGAGGGGCGTGCTATTTGTTTACATCCATTAGTTTGTAAGGGCTTCAATGCAGACTTTGACGGGGATCAAATGGCTGTTCATGTGCCTTTATCTTTGGAAGCTCAAGCAGAGGCACGTTTACTTATGTTTTCTCATATGAATCTTTTGTCTCCAACTATTGGAGATCCCATTTCTGCACCAACTCAAGATATGCTTAGTGGACTCTATGTCTTAACGAGTGGAAATCGTCGGGGTATTTGTGTAAATAGGTATAATCCATGTAATCGCAGAAACTATCAAAATGAAGATAATAAGTATACAAAAATAAAAGAACCCTTTTTTTGTAATGCCTATGATGCAATTGGAGCTTATCGGCAAAAACGAATCAATTTAGGTAGTCCTTTGTGGCTGCGGTGGCGACTAGATCAACGCGTTATTGCTGCAAGAGAAACTCCCATCGAAATTCACTATGAATCTTTGGGGACCTATTATGAGATTTATGGACACTATCTAATAGTAAGAAGTATAAAAAAAGAAATTCTTTATATATATATTCGAACCACTCTTGGTCATATTTCTCTTTATCGAGAAATAGAAGAAGCCATACAAGGGTTTTGGCAGGGCTGTTGTAATTCTATGCTACCAGCGGGAATTCGAGTCTCACCGGGTTAACTAGGACTAGAATTGCGGAATTTCTACATGAATCAAGATCTATAAAAGGAAGTTTTCCAATCACTGACTCAAACCCATTGTCAAATTCTACTCAGCGCAATATGGAGGTACTGATGGCAGAACGACCCACTCAGGTCTTTCACAATAAAGTGATAGACGGAACTGCCATGAAACGACTTATTAGTCGATTTATTGATCACTATGGAATAGGATATACATCACATATCCTGGATCAAGTAAAGACTCTGGGTTTCCGACAAGCTACCGCCGCATCCATTTCATTAGGAATTGATGATCTTTTAACAATACCTTCTAAAAGATGGCTAGTTCAAGACGCTGAACAACAAAGTTTTATTTTGGAAAAACACCATCATTATGGGAATGTACACGCGGTAGAAAAATTACGTCAATCGATCGAGATCTGGTATGCCACAAGTGAATATTTGCGACAAGAAATGAATCCGAATTTTCGGATGACCGATCCTTTTAATCCAGTGCATATAATGTCTTTTTCGGGAGCCAGAGGAAATGCCTCTCAGGTACATCAATTAGTAGGTATGAGAGGATTAATGTCGGATCCCCAAGGACAAATGATTGATTTACCCATTCAAAGCAATTTACGTGAAGGACTCTCTTTAACAGAATATATTATTTCTTGCTACGGAGCCCGTAAAGGAGTTGTGGATACCGCTATTCGAACATCAGATGCAGGATATCTCACGCGCAGACTTGTTGAAGTAGTTCAACACATTGTTGTACGTCGAACAGATTGTGGCACCGTCCGAGGTATTTCTGTAAGTCCTCGAAATGGAATGATGGCGGACAGGATTTTTATCCAAACATTAATTGGGCGTGTATTAGCAGATCATATATATATAGGTTCGCGATGCATTGCTACTAGAAATCAAGATATTGGGGTTGGGCTTGTCAATAGATTCATAACTTTTAGAGTACAACCCATCTCTATTCGAACCCCCTTTACTTGTAGGAGTACATCTTGGATTTGTCAATTATGTTATGGCCGGAGTCCAGCTCATGATGACCTGGTCGAATTGGGAGAAGCTGTAGGTATTATTGCAGGTCAATCGATTGGAGAACCGGGCACTCAATTAACATTAAGAACTTTTCATACCGGCGGGGTATTCACAGGGGGCACTGCAGAACACGTGCGAGCCCCTTCTAATGGAAAAATAAAATTCAATGAGGATTTGGTTCATCCGACACGTACACGTCATGGACATCCTGCTTTTCTATGTTCTAGAGACTTGTATGTAACTATTGAGAGTGAAGATATTATACACAATGTGTGTATTCCGCCCAAAAGTTTTCTCTTAGTTCAAAACGATCAATATGTAGAATCAGAACAAATCATTGCTGAGATTCGCGCGAGAACATCCACTTTGAATTTGAAAGAGAAGGTTCGAAAACATATTTATTCTGACTCAGAAGGTGAAATGCATTGGAATACCGATGTGTACCATGCACCCGAATTCACATATGGTAATATTCATCTCTTACCAAAAACAAGTCATTTATGGATATTATTAGGGGAGCCCTGGAAATCCAGTCTAGGCCCCTGTTCGATCCACAAGGATCAAGATCAAATGAACGCTTATTCTCTTTCTGTTAAGCGAAGATATATTTCTAACCCCTCAGTAACTAATAATCAAGTGAGACACAAATTTTTTAGTTCGTATTTTTCTGGTAAAAATCAAAAAGGAGATAGGATTCCTGATTATTCAGAACTTAATCGAATGACATGTATTGGTCGTTGTAATCTTAGATATCCGGCCATTCTCGAGGGGAATTCTTATTTATTGGCAAAGAGGCGAAGAAATAGAGTCATCATCCCACTCGAATCAATTCAAGAAGGCGAGAACCAACTAATACCTTCTTCAGGTATCTCAATTGAAATCCCCAGAAATGGTATTCTCCGTAGAAATAGTATTCTTGCTTATTTCGATGATCCTCGCTATATCAGAAAGAGCTCGGGACTTACTAAATATGAGACCAGAGAACTTAATTCAATCGTCAACGAAGAGGATTTGATTGAGTATCGAGGAGTCAAGGTATTTTGGCCAAAATACCAAAAGGAAGTAAATCCCTTTTTTTTTATTCCCATGGAAGTCCACATTTTGTCCGAATCTTCTTCCATAATGGTACGGCACAATAGTATTATTGGGGTAGATACACAAATCACTTTAAATAGAAGAAGTCGGGTAGGCGGATTGGTCCGAGTGAAGAAAAAAGCAGAAAAAATTAAACTGATAATATTTTCTGGAGATATCCATTTTCCTGGAAAGACAAATGAGGCATTCCGATTGATACCACCAGGAGGGGGAAAACAAAATTCCAAAGAATACAAAAAATTAAAAAATTGGCTATATATCCAACGAATCAAACTTTCCAGGTATGAAAAAAAATATTTTGTTTTGGTTCAACCCGTAGTCCCATATAAAAAAACGGATGGTATAAATTTAGGAAGACTTTTCCCGCCGGATCTCTTGCAGGAAAGTGATAATCTACAACTTCGAGTTGTCAATTATATCCTTTATTACGACCCAATTCTTGAAATTTGGGACACAAGTATTCAATTAGTTCGGACTTGTTTAGTGTTGAATTGGGACCAAGACAAAAAGATTGAAAAGGCCTGTGCTTCCTTTGTTGAAATAAGGACAAATGGTTTGATTAGAGATTTTCTAAGAATCGACTTAGCAAAGTCACCTATTTCGTATACCGGAAAAAGGAACGATCTATCGGGTTCAGGATTGATCTCTGAGAATGGATCAGATCGCGCTAATGTCAATCCATTTTCTTCCATTTATTCCTATTCCAAGGCAAGGATTCAAGAATCCCTTAATCCAAATCAAGGAACTATTCATACGTTATTGAATCGAAATAAGGAATCTCAGTCTTTGATAATTTTGTCATCATCCAATTGTTCTCGAATAGGCCCATTCAACGATGTAAAATCTCCCAATATTCTAAAAGAATTAATCAAAAAAGACCCCCGAATTCCAATTAGGAATTTGTTGGGCCCCTTAGGAACAGGCTTTCCAATTTCTAATTTTGATTTATTTTCCCATTTAATAACCCATAATCAGATCTTGGTAACTAACTATTTCCAACTTGATAATTTAAAACAGATTTTTCAAATACTTAAATATTATTTACTGGATGAAAATGGTAAAATTTATAATCCCTATTCCTGCAGTAACATCATTTTGAATCCATTAAATTTGAATTGGTATTTTCTCCATTACAATTATTGTGAAGAGACATCTACAATCGTTAGTCTTGGGCAGTTTCTTTGTGAAAATGTATGTATAGCCAAAAAAGGACCCCATTTAAAATCGGGTCAAGTTCTAATTCTTCAAGTTGATTCTGTGGTAATACGATCAGCTAAGCCTTATTTGGCTACTCCAGGAGCAACTGTTCATGGACATTATGGGGAAATCATTTACGAAGGAGATACATTAGTTACATTTATATATGAAAAATCAAGATCTGGTGATATAA